ACCCATAATACCTATGTCAGCTTTTTGTCTGAATACAAACAAAATGAATTGCTTTCTAGATGATCCTTCTAGAAGAAGGTGATTCTAACAATCTTTCTAGTTACTTCGTTCTCTATTTCTATTTGAGAGGATCCTAAGGAAAAGGATTTTGTTTCCACCGAGCTAAAACAATATGGCGATGTCTCTAGTAAACCAAAGACATCGTTGAATAGCTATTTTGCTTCAATTTCTTTCTTTAGACATCCAAAAAAAAAATGGAAGATTTAGTTACGATTGGAAATTGACTTTTTATCTTCAGCCATGGATCCTTTACTCATACTTATTCAATTGGAAGTCTTGATCCAATTCAAAAATTATGTTTCGCAATTTCATAATCCAACTTTTCAATTTATAAGTGACTCATGGATACAAATCACGAGAATGTGTATTTTTTTCTCGACTTTATCATTGAGAGGTAAAGGATTAAATCCTTTTAAGAAATAAAGTTTTTGATCGGAATATGAATAAAACCGAAAGACCCTTTAACTATTAAAGGGCTAATAGAACGAATCACACTTTTACCACTAAACTATACCCGCTACAATATGATTATTGTATACAAATGGAGCTTTTGTCGAACAAGATAATTGAGCATGATCAAGATAGGATCATCAAACTTGGAGTGTTGAACTTTTTCGTGGGTAGATAAAAATTTAATGAGATTCGGAAAAGAGGCTTCATTTAATTTCAATTAAATAACTAAAGTTTTCTTTTTTGCTGAAAGAAGATAGATAGGGATCGAAAAAAACACTACAATCATAACAGAAAAATGCATTGTCCAGAATCTATAGTTTCTTTTTTAGTTCGGAAAATGAAATAAAAAATAAAATCTAACAAGAAAAAAAAATGGAAACAGTTTTTATTCTTTTTGTTGTTGCTTGAATATAAAATATTCAATTGAATATAATAATATAATAAAAAAACAAATATTTGTGTTTTCAAATCAGATATCAGATAAATCATTATTTATCTATAATTCGTTAGAACAAAAAAAAAAGGCCCGGCTAGGTACTGACCAGGCCAGGCCATCAGAATAACAAGGGCCTTTCGAACAAAATCAACACAAGGAGGTCTTCCTTATTTTTCTTTAGTTCGATTAGTGGCGGGCTCGAGCCCCTCTTTTAGTTTAGAATAGAGAAAAAAGAGAGAGAAAGACTCCTTACATTATGTGTAATGTAGTAATTATCTTTTGCAATTGGGAGAGATGGCTGAGTGGACTAAAGCGTCGGATTGCTAATCCGTTGTACGAGTTATTTGTACCGAGGGTTCGAATCCCTCTCTTTCCGTTTCCGTTAATGACTTGCTTTATTTTATTTTTCAATTTTGAAAATCTTAGTTAAGCGTGTGGAATAGATAAAATCCTAAGAAAATTTGAAAATTTCCCAAGGAAAACCCTTTGGATTTTATTCTTCACGTCCAGGATTACGCCCCGGATCATTAGATAGGAATCCAAAGATAAAGAGAGAAACAAAAAATATCACTACGGTATAAACGAAGAGTTTCAGAGTAAGCATTACACAATCTCCAAGATGATTTTTTGGAAAAAAAAAAAGAGAATAGATCTTCCATTTTTCTACCACATATCCTATTTTGACACCACTCCAAATTCGATATTGTGGGAGACCCTAATGGGGTTAGGGTCTTTCACTGGAAAGGGGGTCAAAAATGAGGAAATGGGGGTAAGCCGGATTTATGGCGACTATCCAAGAATTTCAGTGTGCTAATCTAGGATTCATACTCTAAAACTTATCTGATTTTCTCAATTGTTAGAATTTTTCTCGAAGAAATCATGCATTTTCTAAGATATTATTATTAAGGATCTCATCGAAAACTTACAGCAGCTTGCCAAACAAAAGCTAAGAGAAAAAAAAGCACAGGTATGACTGGCATAACATCTACGATTGGATTCAAAAAAGCATACGCTTCAGGCAATTTGCCGAAGAAAAAACTACTCGAATAAAGGGCAGAATTAATACAGATCAAACTAACGATATTAAGCATAACAGACATTTTGTTCTTGGAGATAATTGCATTTTGATTGAGTTTTTGATATAAGGAACAAGGAAGAAAGTAAGTAAGGTAGACAAAAAATCCTTCTTTTTCTTTGAACCCACCCAACCAAAAATCCTCCAATTCTCAAAGGAGAATAGAAGAAATCATATTTTCATACAATATCTTAATTGAATTCTATGTAATGATCAATAAATTAAGTTAAATTCTATATCTATATGTATCAAAATCCTAGTACCAATCTATTCTATAGATATATAGATATTTGTAGATATTTGGACTGGAGTTGACAAACAACCAATACCAATATTATTGTTTCTTAGTGTAGATTAGAAATTGAAATGGGGCGTGGCCAAGTGGTAAGGCAACGGGTTTTGGTCCCGCCATTCGGAGGTTCGAATCCTTCCGTCCCAGTACATATCCATTTTTTTATGCTCCATTATGACTATAGAAAGAAGTAGGTCAGTGGATAGGAGTAAATCCGTATTCATTTTAATATCTGTGTCTGTTCGAATCTCATTAACAAATGATCAAGTTACATATCATATAGAAATATGTTATGGAGCCGATATATTTTCTTTGAATCCCATTTTATTTAGGTATTTCGTGTTTGGCTCTAAGTAAAAATTGGAAATCTACAGAACAATTGAGGCAGGGGTGATTTCCCCTATCACCCTTTTATTCACTTTATGATAAGAGTCGATTATTGTGAAATATTACTTAATCCCATGTTAAACAAAATCTATAATCTATAAATATATATCATCTAAAATATATAAAATGAGGAAATGTTTCGCTTATATGGTATGTATCGTTCTATTTCAATGACAATAATTTTTCGGTTTTTGTCAAAAAGATTTTTGATACCTTAAATTATTTAAATTCTATATTATAGAATATCTATAACAGTGACAACTCTTCAGTCTATCTGATAGATACGAAAAACCCTCCTTATTTTTTTTTATTTTCGTAATCAGACGAAAAGAATAAAGATTCAAATCTTAACTTAGATCATTTTTTTATCCATCTCATGAAAAAAAATTGGATTTCGTTTTTCTTTTCTTTTATCTATTTAAAATTAAATCAGTGATGAGTCAATTCAAAAAGAAAGACTTATCTTCCTATGAAGATCAAACGTCATGCTTATTGTCCAATTTTCTTCAAATTAAATAATGATGTCTAAATAGGAAACTTTTTCAATTTCAATTAGAACTATTTTTATTAAATATTTTTAATGATTGCTTGTAAGTGGAATCTTTATTTGGTACTCAAAAAGTAGGAAATCGTTTAATCTATCCTGTTGAGTCACTTGAAGATGGAGATTAAAAAAGTTATTCGTTTATATATTTCGATTTCTTGCTATTATCTATATATTATTATCTATATATTATTTATGTATGTGAAAGATGCTGTCTTGCTAAGACTTTTTCAGAAAAATCGTTTCATATCATATATAGAAGAAAAAGCCTAGATTACGATGTCTATGTACAACTGAACCAATGACTATTCATGATTCCATAATTGAATCAATTCCATACCGGTTCCAAATTAGAGGAATATTATGGTAAAACTTCGTTTGAAACGATGTGGTAGAAAGCAACGTGCGACTTGAAGGACACGATCCGTTGTGGATTTTTCCATCCACCATTTTCGATTTATCTAAGGATGAGAGTGCTCTTGGCTCGACATTGTTTGTTCTGTTACACTCGATTTTTTGTTGGGTTGTAAATAGTCCACGATGAAGCTCGAGTAGAAAAGATTAATTCATTTCTCGGGGGCAAGGATCTAGGGTTAATGCCAATTAATCGGAACAACTTCGTAAACGTATCTTCCATATATAGAAATCGAAAGGATCCAATTCGAGCAAGTTTCCAATTCAAAAGCAAGACTTGTTAGAATTTAGCAAACTTTTTCGATTCAAAGTGTATCACACGTGAATCAACTGTCCGTAGGATTCTTTGATAGAAAGAAATCAAAAGGGGGGTATGTTGCTGCCACTTTGAAAGGATTAAGAAGCACCGAAGTAATGTCTAAACCCAATGATTTAAAATAAGGATAAAGGATCTAAGAACAAGGAAAGACCTTTTTAATTGTCTCGATAGTCTCACTAATTGGATCAGACTAAAGAATCCAAATAGAATTTGAAACGAGACAAAAGACAAACAAAAGGGGTTAAAGACCACTCAATAAATGAAAGTGACTAAAGATTTTTCCTTTGAGCTATTTGAGAGTTATCCAACTTGAGTTATGAGTACGAATGATTTCTTTTTCATTTTCAGGAAGGAAAAAAGACTGAAATCGGAGTCTAATTGATTTTCTAGGCCCATTTGTCATTTAATTTATTAGAATTGCATACATAGACAAAACTTCGAAGCAAATCATTTTTCTCGAGCCGTACGAGGAGAAAACTTCCTATACGGTTCTAGGGGGGGTGTTGGTCATCTACATCTATCCCAATGAGCCGTCTATCGAATCGTTGCAATTGATGTTCGATCCCGAAGAGAAGGAAAAGATCTTAGAAAAGTGGGGTTTTATGATCCAATGAAGAATCAAACTTATTTAAACGTTCCTCTTATTCTATATTTCCTTGAAAAAGGTGCTCAACCCACAGGAACTGTTCAAAATCTTTTAAAGAAAGCGGAAGTTTTTAAGTAACTTCCGTCTAATCAAACGAAATTCAATTAAAGAAAGACTGAGGGGGGGTAGCAACTTGTATATAACTTTGTATAATTTTGCTCGACTTGTTTTTTGATTTCCCCCCCCCTACTGCTGTAATTGTTTCCGTTGAATCTGATATCTAGAACGACAAAACCTTAGTTTATTGATTTTCTAAATAGCAAATTCGGACATTTTCTTCAATTGTGTGGTTTTCATTGGAACTCGACTAACCAACAAGGAATCCACTTTGCTTATTCCACTTAGATTCATGAAATACATTATGAACTAAAAAA